TAGAAAAAAATTCGTTCAAAAAAAGATCCAGAAGACATTAATCGTAAATGAGAAGGTTGGTTACGAAGAAAAAGTAAGATAGATTCGTATTCACAAACATGAGAATTATATAGGAACAAGAATAATCTTGGATTACTTTTTGAAAAAATAAAAACAGAATTCTTTGGGGTTATAATACTATTCCAATTAGAATACTCGTGAAGAAATAGTCGTAGTAAATGCAAAGAAGAGGCATCTTTCACCCAGTAGCGAAGGGTTTGAACCAAGATTTCCGGATGAATAGGGTAGGGTATTGATACATTTGATACATAATTTAAATGTGGGAATTTGTCCTCTAAAAAAGGAAATGTTGAATGGATTGATCGTAAATTATAAAATTTTACGATTTCTTTTCCCTTTAAGGAAGAGACTAATCTTAGGGAAAATGGAATTTCCATAATGACTACAAATCCCTCTGATATTATTTGAGAATACAAATTCCTGTTATACCCCCAAAAATTTTTTAGATTCGAATCATTAGCGGAAATAATCAAATGATTCTGGTGATACATTCGATTAATTAAACGTTTTACAACTAAAAAACTCGATTTATTGTCATAACTCATATTTTCCAACAAACTCGATCTATTTAAAACATGATCATGAGCAAATGCATAAATATACTCCCGAAAGAAAAGTGGATATAGGAGATCATGTTGTCGAGATTTATCTAGTTCTAAATATCCTTGAAATTCTTCCATTTGAAATTAGATTAAAACTGAGAATAGGGGATTTATTGGGTTATCAAATGATACATAGTGCGATACAGTCAAAACAAGGTATAGATACCTCGGAAATAAGACTGGTTAACAGACTCTCTATCATCTCTTTTTTCATCGAATTTGGTTATCTTTATTCTTAAGATAACAAGATGTTTAGAAATCCTTTATTTCTTCAATCCAATCGCTCTTTTGATTTTGAAAAAGAAAAAGATCTTTATCAATATACTGCCTTCTTCTACACATTTAGCTCCACCTCGGAGAATAGCTAATAGTTAGGACTCATAAAAAATCGATACTCCATTCATCGGAAAAGCCTTTACCGCGTCAAGCACTAATATATTTTTAACGTATAATTAGATCGGGTAATCATTCAAAAATTAAGATAAGAACAGAAGCTCGTTGCTCTTTGTTTCCCTGGGCCATAGTAATTTGGCCCCGGTAGGGCTCTATCCATTTATTCAATCGACCCAAACTTTAATTTCTTTCTTCTACGCGAAGAATTCAAACAAGATTTTGGAGTTACCTGGTAAGAATGAAATATTCTTAGAATTCTCCATTGATACGACATGCTGTTTTTTCCATTCATTCCTTTCAGGATCAGTCGTGGTCTTACAAACTCTACCGATGGTATGACGAATCTTTTATTTCATACAAATGTGTAAAAGATGCTAGCCGCACTTAAAAGCCGAGTACTCTACCGTTGAGTTAGCAACCCTAAAAAAGAATTAGAATGTGTAGATACAATCGGAATACAAAAAAAATAAATAAAGAGAGAAAGCTGCACGGTACAATCAAAACATTTAATTTCAAATAGTAAAACAAAAATATACAAATTTAGAATTGATCATGAACATAATCAAAATGAACAGATACAATTAAAATACAAAAAAATTCTTAGATGTTAGATAAAAAAACATAGATTCAAAAAATAGAGATGAAAGTCAAAATATTTTTTATTGAAAGTCAAAATATATATAGAATACCTGTTGTCGATTGTGTTATCCATTATTAACATTGGATTCATTTTAATCCAAAACAAAAAGACTTCTTGTGTCACAGCGAACCCAATGAACTCTTTATTAAAATGAAATAAAATCTATCGGCTGAAGAAAAATCGATTCATTTATCTACGGATGGATTATATTTATTTGATACACTGTTGTCAATATGAATGGAAATGTTGAGAATAGAATGGAGAAATATAAAATAAATAAAATAATAAATAACAAGAAAAAAATAATAATGATAATCAAATTCATAAAGACTTGTGTTGGACTACATAGAAAATCGACATATAGACAAATGAGGTGTAGACGGAATAAAAAAAAATTATACATTTCAATTAAAGAAGAAGTAGGAAGTAGAAAAATCTTGAGGTTAGTCAATAAATAAAATAAACAAGCTAAAATCTTCAATTTCTTTTTTTGTTCATAGAATACCAATGAAAAGTATTCCATTAGAAAATTCAAAAATTTTAAAAACGGCTTTGATCTTTCTTTTTATAATATTTTAATATTATTAAAAGTAATAAAAAATATATTTTTTATTGTTATAAAAAACGACATTCTATAGAAGTAATACTAAATTGAATAGTATAAAATGAATAATACAAGAGATAAAAAAAATAACAGAGAGCAGAGAAAGGTTTATACAAAGTTATATACAAATAATTTACACCTTCTTTTCGATATTGCTATTTCATTAATTTAATTGAATTTCGTTTCGTGATTAAGGCGAAATTCGGTAAAAATCCCCGCTTTCTTTGAAATATCATGAACAGTTCCTGTAGGCTGAGCCCCTTTTTCAAGAAAATATAGAATAGCAGGAACATTTAAATGGGTTTGATTCTTTATCGGATCATAAAAACCCACTTTTCGAAGATCTCTTCCTTTTCTTCTGGATCGAACATCAATTGCAACGATTCGATAAATGGCTCATTGGGATAGATGTAGATGAACAATACCCCCCCTAGAAACGTATAAGAAGTTTTCTCCTCGTACGGCTCAAGAAAATTCGAAGTTATGCCTATTTATAACTATAAGAGAAAAATGTAAAACATATCGATAAAATCATCAAATAGACTATGATTTAAGTACTTTTTTTCTTATCCTTTTCTTCTTTTTTGTTCACAACCGAAAAAACTATTCGCATTTGCACCCCATAACTCAAGTTGGATAACTCTCAAATAACCCAAGGAAAATCCCTTAAGTCTTTCATTTATTGAGCGGTCTCTAACCCCTTTTTTTGTTTGTATTCTTTAGAATCTATTTGAATTCCGCATTCTAATCTAGTTGTTGAAAAAATGGAATTGAAAAGGGTATTTCCTTGTTCCAGGATCCTTTATCTTTGCCTTGAATCATTGGGTTTAGACATTACTTCGGTGATTTTGAATCGTTTCAAAATGGTAGCAACATACCCCTTTTTGTGATTTCGTTATATTAAAGAATCGTGCGAATTGTTAATTCTTGTGCAATACACTTTAAATCGAAAGAGTTTTACCAATTCCCAAAAAGCTGTTTGAAACTTGCTTGAATTGGAACCTTTCAATTTATATCTGGAAAATATACTTACGAAGTTGGCCAAATTTATTGATTGATACTAACCCTAGATTCTTGCCTCCAAGAAATGAATCAATACTTTCTACTCGAGCTCCATCATGTACCATTTACACCACAACCCCCCAAAAAAAACTAAAATGAGAGTTCTAGTGAAACAAAAAAAAACGATGTCGAGCCAAGAGCATTTTCATTCCTATCTAATTCCCCTTTAATAGTAATAGAAAATGGTGGATGTAAAAATCCACAGCGGATCGTGTCCTTCAAGTCACACGTTGCTTTCTGCCACATCGTTTTAAACGAAGTTTTACCATAACATTCCTTTCTTTTGGAACCTATATGTAATTGATTCAATTATGGAATCGTGAATAGTCATTGGTTGGGTCGATATATAATAATGTATACACCTTTCCTTCTCTATAAAATAGGAATGGATGTTTTCTGACAAAATCTGAGACAAAATTGAATTTCACCTCAGATATATATATATCTTAGTCAATATCAATATTCAATTTCTCTATTTTTATATTCAAATTGAATAAAAAAAAAATAAATAATTAAAAAACGAAAAAATAGAAATATAAAAAATATATAAAATATATATATAAATATTCAATATATTCTATTAAATTCAATAGAAATATATATTTCTATAGAGAGATAGAATCAATCTAATAGACTAAGAATTCTATTATTCCATAGAATATCTGAATCTAAATAGATATATAGAACTAAATATCTAAGCGGATTCTATAATCCAAAATTTCTGATCTAATCATGTTATTATTAGATTGTTATAATGGGTCGGGCATATTCTGGGACGGAAGGATTCGAACCTCCGAATAGCGGGACCAAAACCCGATGCCTTACCACTTGGCCACGCCCCATTTATACAGCTATTCGGCACTAATAAACACTAATATTTGTATTGGTTGTTCGTCAACTCCACTCTAAATATCGATAAAACCATTGCTATAATTTTATTTATATGTATAGATGTCAAATTAAACTGAATTTATTGATCATTACATATAATTCAATTAAGATATTGGAAGAAAGTATTATTTTTTCTATTCTCTTTTGATTTGAGAATGGAAGGCTTTTTTTGATTGGGCGAGTTCAAATGAAAGAAGATTGGGGGTTCTATCTTTTTATTTTTTTCTTATTTATTTTATTCATTTTCCCTTCTATCAATAACTCAATCAAAATAAATACAATTATCCTCAAGAACAAAATGTTTGTTATGCTAAATATATTTAGTTTGATCTGTATTTGTCTTAATTATGCCCTTTATTCCAGTAGTTTTTTTGTCGCCAAATTGCCTGAGGCCTACGCTTTTTTGAATCCAATCGTAGATGTTATGCCAGTAATACCTTTGCTATTTTTGCTCTTAGCTTTTGTTTGGCAAGCTGCTGTAAGTTTTCGATAAGATCTTTAATACTGTTCTAGGCAAATGCATGCCTTATTCAAAATTCAAAAAAAAATTATAACAATTGATAAAATCAGATAAGTCTTACAGTATGAACCCGCAATTCAAATATTGAAATTTTTGTAAAGCTACAAAAAAATCTGAATGACCTCATATTTATCACTCTGACCCTTTTCCATTGAAAAACCTTATTGAAGTCCTCCACAATGTTTAATTGTTGGTATGACAAAAAATTGGTAATGAAAAATATTATCC